GTTTGGTTAATGTTTTTGTTTTGATGTTTATATTTTTGTTTGATTTTAGTGGTGGGTGGGGGGGTATTAGCTTTAGGGTTTTCTCATACATGCGTTAGTTTAATTTCATGCAATGATGATAGTGTTGTTTGGTTTTTTTAATAGGTAAAAGAAGGCGGTAGATTATGTTAAAAATAAATTGATTATAAATAGTTTGATCAGGGCAGGGATTTATAGTTAATATTTTGATGAACGAAACAAAAAAATGTAAAGATAAAAAGAAACGAACGCACGAAATTAGCGTTTAGGAACAAAATCCAAGAAAGGTAGAATAAATTAAACATGTCCAGGAAGCATTACACTATCTGCTTACCTATGAGGGTAAATGGCGCGGGTCCCATGAATGGGGTCAAAGTGAATCAGTGTCAGGTTTGAGACGACCTTATCCAATGAGACCATAACATGGTATGCATTCCAGGAGAGACAAGGTTCGACGGGCATGTGGATGGACATGTCAAGAGGAAGCTAACACCTGCCGTGCACTTGTAAGGGCTTATTGAAGAGACCCCAAAAAGAACTAAAGTGCTAGGGAGGCGAAATGCCGCGATAACGAACTCGAAGGGGGAGTATTCACGCCGACCAAATGTATCTGTGAAAGGTGAGGAAGACGGAAAGAAGCAGGTTATGGCCCTGAAATAGGCACCAGAGGCGCAAAAGAGCAAGTTGTGCTAGGGTGTAGGGGGAAAGTAAGGCCTTGACGCTAGTAGTGTAGGGTATATCCGACGTTGAGTAGCTCGGTTCTCGTGAGGTGTACGGTCAATAAATAACCTGGTCCTCTGGCTTGTTGGAACCTGAAAGCCGTAGGACGGAGCATTAATACCTAGGAGGTGGGCAGAAATTATGGACCCAAGAATGCAAAGGTGTACTGTGACATTCCCTCGTTCACGAGAGTGGGTAGGTAGGTGGATGGAGAATGCCTCGATCTGGGGTAACGCCTGTGAGCCTTGCTTGAGGTAGGATCACTTGGGCTATCAGGGGCGGTGGTAAGCATGTGCCTAGAAGTGGAACTGCACGAACATTATCTCATGGGGAGAACATGTTTAGAATTGGTTAGGACGAGCATAACTATATATGTGGAATATCCTACATTACAGTAGTGTCTGATGTGGCAAATAATTGCATGCAAAGTAATACATACCCTACAAAAGCATGAGAAAACATGCTGGGGGGGGAAGGGGGGGGGTCCTTAAGGCTATAATAGCTATATAAAAAGAGGGAGTATGGGGTGTTCCTGTAGTTAAATTTCTATAACAGTAGCTTTTCAGGCTACGGATCTCGGAGAGAGGCCGGGCGGGAATTAATGATAAAATTTGTTTTATTTCTAGGTCTTTGTTTTGTTTTGGGGGGTCTGGCAGTTGCGTCTAATCCCTCCCCTTATTATGGGGTTGTTGGGTTAGTTGTGGCGTCTGTTGCTGGGTGCGGGTGATTAGTGAGTTTAGGGGTGTCTTTTGTTTCTTTGGCCCTGGTTATGGTTTATTTAGGAGGGATGTTAGTGGTGTTTGTTTATTCTGTTTCTTTGGCAGCGGACCCTTATCCTAAGGCTTGGGCTGATTGAGGGGTAGTTGGTTATGGTTTAGGTATGGGGTTGGTCATTGGGGTGGGGGTAGTTATGTGGGGGGCGTTTGGTTCGTTAGTGGATGAGGGGACGGTTAATAATGCGGGGTTTTCTTTTGTCCGGTCGGATTTCAGTGGGGTGGCTATGTTTTATTCGTGGGGGGCAGGGCTTTTTTTAATTGGGGGCTGAGGATTGTTATTAACGTTATTTGTGGTGTTAGAGCTTGTGCGGGGGCTGTCTCGGGGTGCTATTCGGGCTGTTTAGGGTGCCGCCAGAAAGTAGTTTAGTTGAAAATACCAGCTTTGGGAGTTGGTGACAAGGGTTTAACTCCTTTCTTTCTGAGGCATGCGGGAACTCTAAGAAGGGGTGTAATCTTCAATCTTTGGTTTACAAGACCAATGTTTTTATAAACTATTAGAGTCTGCTAGAGTTTGAGTAACTTGTTTTCTAGGATGGATACAAGTGGGAATAGGACTAGGATGATCGTGAAATAAGATAGTGAGGCTAGCTGGCCGATGATGATGAATGGGTGTTCGACCGGTTGGCTGCCCACTCAGGTTAGGATGAGGAGGTTAGCGACTAGGGTTCAGAATAGGATTTGTGACAGGGGTCGGAAGGTTATTGAGCGCAGTTTGGATGTATGGAGCAGGGGCATTAGGAATAGGACTAGTACGGAGGCGGCTAGGGCCAGGACTCCTCCTAGTTTGTTTGGGATAGATCGTAGGATGGCATATGCAAATAGGAAGTATCATTCAGGTTTGATGTGTGGTGGTGTGGCTAGGGGGTTGGCTGGTGTGAAGTTTTCGGGATCTCCTAATAGGTTAGGGGAGAATAGAGCTAGAGCGGCTAGGAGGGTGAATATTAGGAAGAAGCCTAGGACGTCTTTTGTAGAGTAGTATGGGTGGAATGGGATTTTGTCGCAGTCTGAGGGGATTCCTAGTGGGTTGTTTGATCCGGTTTCATGGAGGAATGTGAGGTGGACTAGTGTAAGGCCTGCGATGACAAATGGGAGTAGGAAGTGAAGGGCGAAGAAGCGGGTTAGTGTTGGGTTGTCTACTGAGAAACCTCCTCAGGCTCATTCTACTAGTGTTTGGCCAATGTATGGGATTGCTGAGAATAGGTTTGTGATTACTGTAGCGCCTCAGAAGGATATTTGTCCTCAGGGCAGTACGTAACCGACGAAGGCGGTGGCTATGAGAGTTAGGAGGAGGATAACTCCAATGTTTCAGGTTTCTTTGTTTAGGTATGAGCCGTAGTAGAATCCTCGGCCGATGTGAAGGTAGATGCAGATGAAGAAGAGAGAGGCTCCGTTTGCGTGGATGTTTCGGATGAGTCAACCAAATTGGACGTTTCGGCACATGTTGGCTACGGAGGAGAAGGCTAGGGTAGTATCTGCTGTGTAGTGTATTGCTAGCAGAAGGCCTGTGACGATTTGTGTGATGAGACAGATGCCTAAGAGGGATCCAAAGTTTCATCAAGCTGAGATGTTTGATGGTGTGGGAAGGTCGATTAGGGCGTTGTTGATGACTTTTAGGAGTGGGTGGTTTTTTCGGAGGTTGGGGGCCATTAGTTGATTCTGTGTATAGTTGTGAGAATGATAAGGATGGATAGCGCGAAGGTTCCTAGATAGGCCTTGATTAGGCCGGAGTGAAGGGTAGTGATGGTTTTGGTTGCTGTTAGTTGTAGTTTGGCTAACCCTTCTGGCCCTAGTATTTTGTATCAAGAGAGGTCTATAAGGTGGGAGGCGATGTTTTGACCTCCGCTGAGTAGGTTTGTTGTGCTGAGGCGATGGATTAGTGGATTGAAGTATCCTAGGGATGAGGAGAAGTTTGAGAAGGAGTTCTGTTTTGTTAGGATCAGGGTTTGGGTTATTTTTGTGATTTCTAGGGCGATAGCGATTCCTAAAGCCGTTACCAGTATGGCTGTGATTTTAATAGATAGGGGTATAGTAGTTGGCGGGGTTTTTGTTGGGAGGATGTAGGATGTAATGAGAAATCCTGCAGTGATGCTTCCTAGGGCTAGTCGGGTTATTGAGGAGGTTACTGCAGGGTTGTTTTCGTTTATGGGTGTAAGGGGTGGGATTCGGGTGTACCCTGATTGTACTAGTACAGTTATGCGGATTGTGTAGACTGCTGTGAATGATGTGGCTAATAGGGTTAGGACGAGGGCTCAGGTGTTTAGGTAGGAAGTGCTTAGGCTTTCGATGATTTGGTCTTTTGAGTAGAACCCTGCTAGGAATGGTGTGCCGATTAGGGCAAGGTTACCGATGGTAAGACATGAGGTAGTTGTAGGTAGTATTTTTTGTAGGCCTCCTATTTTTCGGATGTCTTGTTCTCCGTTGAGGCTATGGATGATGGAGCCCGAGCATAGGAATAGCATTGCTTTGAAGAAGGCGTGGGTGGAAATGTGTAGAAAGGCAAGTTGGGGGAGGTTTAGTCCGATTGTAACTATTATTAGGCCGAGCTGGCTTGAAGTGGAGAAGGCAATGATTTTTTTGATGTCGTTTTGGGTGAGGGCGCATGTGGCTGCAAATAGTGTGGAAAGAGCGCCTAGGCATAGGCATAGGGTGAGGGCAGTTTGGTTATTGTTAAATAGGGGGTGTGTTCGGATGAGTAGGAAGATTCCGGCAACTACTATAGTGCTGGAGTGGAGGAGGGCGGATACTGGGGTTGGTCCTTCTATGGCGGCAGGAAGTCATGGGTGGAGGCCAAATTGGGCGGATTTGCCTGTTGCGGCTAGGATTAGGCCTAATAGGGGGAGGGTTGGGGTTTGGGATGGGGAAGAGAATTGTTGGATTTCTCAGGTGTTTATTGTGGTAGCTAATCAGGCCATGCACAGGATAAGCCCTACGTCCCCGACTCGGTTGTATAGTACGGCCTGGAGGGCGGCGGTGTTAGCTTCTGCTCGTCCGTGTCATCAGCTGATTAGTAGGAAGGATATGATTCCTACCCCCTCTCACCCAATGAAGAGGACGAATAGGTTGTTAGCAGCAATTAGGATAAGTATAGCGATAAGGAATATTAATAGGTAGGTGAAGAATTTTGTAATGTAAGGGTCTGAGGCCATGTACCATGTTGCGAATTGTAGGATGGATCACGATACGAATAGGGCGATTGGGAAGAATGTGAGGGAGTAGAAGTCTATTTTTAGGCTAATAGGGATTTTAAAGTTTATGATATATTTTCATTCTCATAAGGTTGTGAGGCTTTCTGTCCCTGAATGAATGAAGATTGTTATGGGAATTAGGCTGATTAAGAATGAGGTTTTAACAGTGCTTGTGATGATGGCTGGGGTGTTTTTTAGGCTGTTTGATAGAAGAGGGAAAACGATTGGGGTAGAGAGGGTTGCTAGGGTGAGCAGTATGGAGGTGTTCAGGATTAGGGATAGATCCATTACTTTCACTTGGATTTGCACCAAGATGAGTGGCTCCTAAGGCCATTGGATTACTATTATCCTTTGAAAGTAAGGGGGCTGAGGCTTTAGACTCAGATGCAAGAATTAGCAGTTCTTGCTGGTTGAACCTCCCCTCGGCAGGTAAGAAGAGTTTAACTTCTATTTTTAGGATCACAGTCTAATGTTTGGATTAAACTATACTTGCATATGGGGATGCCAGAGATGAGTTCAGGTTTAAAGATGAGAAGCACTATGGGGATCACGTGTAGGGCTATGAGTAAGTGTTCTCGTGTAGTGGAGTTTTGGATCGATGTAATGTGGGATGGTAGGGGTCCTCGTTGGGTTGTGATTAGTATGTATAGGGTGTATGAGGCGGTTAGTAGGATTGCAGAGCCTGTCAGGATAATTGTTAGGGATGATCAGTTGAACAGGGCGATTATAATTGTTAGTTCTGCTATGAGGTTGATTGTGGGTGGTAGTGCTATGTTTGTTAGGTTGGCTAGGAGTCATCAGGTGGCTATCAGTGGCAGCAGTGGTTGAAGTCCTCGTGCGAGTAGTAGGATCCGGCTGTGGGTTCGTTCGTAGTTAGTGTTGGCTAGGCAGAATAGTATTGATGAGGTTAGGCCATGGGCGATTATTAGGATTATTGCTCCCGAGAATGCTCATTGGGTTTGGATTATGGTTGCGGCTACGACTAGGCCTATGTGGCTGATAGATGAGTAGGCGATCAGTGATTTCAGGTCGATTTGTCGCAGGCAGATTGCGCTAGTTATTAGTGCTCCTCATAGTGCTAGGGTGATGAATGGGTAATGTAGGTTGTGTAGGGCGGGGTTGACTAGTATAGTAATTCGTATAATGCCGTATCCTCCTAGTTTGAGTAGTAGGGCAGCGAGAAGCATTGAACCGGCGATTGGGGCTTCTACATGGGCTTTGGGGAGTCATAGGTGTAGGCCGTATAGGGGGGCTTTGACCATGAAGGCGAGGAAGAGGGCGAGGCTGCATAATAAGCCTGATCAAGAAAGGGGTGTTGAGGGGTGGGTGAGTTTGAGCATAGGGAGGTATAGTGTCCCAGTTTGGTTGTGTAGGTGTATGATGGCGATTAGTAGGGGTAGGGAGCTAGCTAGTGTGTAGAAGAGGAGGTATACGCCGGCATTTAGTCGTTCTGGTTGATTCCCCCATCGTGTAATTAGGATTAGAGTGGGGATTAGGGTGGCTTCAAATGCGATGTAGAATAGTATTAGTTCTGAGGCGGAAAAAGCTAGGATGATGAATAGTTGGGCTAGGACTATTGTTGTGGTGAAAATTCGTTTGCGGGCTGGGGGTTCTTGATCTATATGGTTTTGGCTTGCTAGGATTATGAGGGGTAGGAGTCAGCACGATAGTACTAGTAGTGGTGAAGAGATTTGGTCGATGGAGGTTCAGGGGGTTAGGTATTTATTGGGGTAGTAGGTGGGTGTTAGTCATTGCAGGCTGACGGCGGCAATTAGTAGACTATGTGCTGTGACGTTAGTTCATAAGTGTTTGCATGGGGAGAGGAGGGTTAAGGGGAGAAGTATGATAGTTGGGATAATGACTTTTAGCATTGTAGGAGGTTGAAGTTGTGGAGGTGGTCGGATCCATGGGTCCGGGTGGAGGCAACTAGGAGTGCCAGGCCTGTGGCTGCTTCGCAGGCGGAGAATGTTAGTATGAGGATGGGCAGAATGGTGGAAGAGGGTGCTTGGGTGTGGATGGGTCATATGGCTAGGGCTACATACATGGATAGTATTATGCTTTCTAGGCATAGTAGAGCTGAGATTAGATGGGTCCGGTGGAAGGCTAGGCCCAGGCTGCTTAGGGTGAATGCTGAGTAGAAGCTTAGGTGTAGGATGGACATAAAGAAAGTTATAGGGTGGGAGCTATAATCTGTTGAGTCGAAATCAACTGTCTTGGTTAGACTAACTTTCTATTATTCTGCTCACTCTAGTCCACCTTGTAGTCATTCGTATACTAGTCCTAGGGTGAGAAGGGAGATGAGGACGGAGGTTCAGGCTAGTGTAGTCATAGGGGATTGGAGTTGGATGGCCCATGGGAGGGGGAGTAGAAGGGCGATTTCCAGGTCGAATAGGAGGAATAGGATTGCTACTAGGAAGAATCGGATGGAAAATGGAAGTCGGGCGGATCCTAGTGGGTCGAATCCACATTCGTACGGTGATAGTTTTTCTGGGTCTGGGTTTATTTGGGCGAGTCAGAAGTTTAATGCAGTTAGAGCTAGGCTGAGGGTGAGAGATGAGATGACCATAAATAGGATTATGTTCATTACTCTTCTCTGGGTTTAAACCAGATTTTAAGGATTGGAAGTCGATTGTAATTAATATACTAGAAGAGTAAGATCCTCATCAGTAGATAGATACGTAAAGGAAGAGTCAAACGACGTCTACGAAGTGTCAGTATCAGGCTGCTGCTTCAAAACCGAAGTGGTGGTTTGAGGTGAAGTGGTATTTGATTAGGCGTAGGAGGCAGACTAGTAGGAATGTAGAGCCAATGATTACATGTAGGCCGTGGAATCCTGTGGCGACGAAAAAGGTAGAGCCGTATACTCCGTCGGCAATAGAGAATGGGGCTTCGTAGTATTCCATGGCTTGGAGGGCGGTGAAGTAGAATCCTAGCAGAACTGTCAGGGTGAGGGCGTGGATTGCTTGTTTTCGGTTGGCTTCTGTGATGCTGTGGTGGGCCCATGTAACGGTGACTCCGGAGGCTAGGAGGATAGCGGTGTTTAGGAGTGGGACTTCTATTGGGTTTAGAGGTTTGATTCCAACGGGGGGTCACTGGCCTCCTAGCTCGGGGGTGGGGGCTAGGCTTGAGTGGAAGAATGCTCAGAAAAATCCTAGAAAGAAGAAGGCTTCTGATGTGATGAACAGGACTATTCCGTAGCGCAGGCCTTTTTGGACTGTGGGTGTGTGGTGTCCTTGGAAGGTGCTTTCTCGGATTACATCCCGTCATCATTGGAATATGACTAGGGCGGTGGTAAGGAGGCCCAGTATTAGGAGGTATGGGGTGTTGTAGTGGAATCATATGGTCAGGCCAGATGTAGTTAGGAGGGCAGCGGCTGCCCCTAGGATGGGTCATGGGCTTGGATCTACTATATGATAAGAGTGTGCTTGGTGAGCCATTTGGGTCTAGATGTTTTCTTGTAGGTAGAGGCTTAGTAGGAGGACGAAGACATAGGCTTGGATCATTGCTACCGCCACTTCTAGGATGGTCAGTAGGAAGAGCACTAATAGGGTTAGGAGGGAGACTGCGGGCATTGTTGAAGATAGGGCTACTGTAGCTGTGGAGATAAGTTGAATGAGGAGGTGGCCTGCTGTGAGATTTGCTGTTAGGCGTACGCCTAGGGCTAAGGGTCGAATAAGGAGACTTGTTGTTTCGATTATGATTAGTGCTGGGATTAGTGGTGTGGGGGTGCCTTCTGGGAGGAGGTGGCCTAGTGAGGCAGAGGGTTGGTTTCGTAGGCCAGTGAGGAGAGTGGCTAGTCATAGGGGGAAGGCCAGAGCTAGGTTTATGGACAGTTGTGTGGTTGGGGTGAATGTGTATGGTAACAGGCCTAGAAGGTTAATTAGTAGAAGGAAGATTATTAGGGATGTTAGAATTATGGCTCACTTGTGACCTTTTTTGTTTAGTGGGGTTATCAGTTGTTTTGTGATTATGTTGATGGCTCATAGTTGTAGGGTGGACAGTCGACTGGTGATTCATCGGTTGTTTGGGGATGGGAGTAGGAGGGCGGGGAATGTTAATGAAATGAGGATTAGGGGAATGCCTAGTAGGGACGGGCTTGAGAATTGGTCGAAGAAGCTTAGGTTCATGGTCAGGTTCAAGGGGTAGTTTTTGGGGTTGGGGTTGTTTTATTGGATGGTGGGTTTATAGATACAAAAGATAGGATTTTGGGTTGAATGATCAGGGAGAAGGTAAGTCACGAAGTGAGCATGATAAAAAGTCAAGGGCTTGGGTTTAGTTGGGGCATGTCATTAGGGAGGGGTTTGGCCCTCTATCTCTAGCTTAAAAGGCTAGTGCTGGTTCATAGCTTCCTAACGATTAGGATGATAGTGTGGATGATCAGTTCTCAAAGTAGGGCAGTGGGGTGGATTCTACTACAATTGGCATGAAGCTGTGATTGGCTCCGCAGATTTCTGAGCACTGACCGTAGTAGACGCCTGGGCGGGTGGCGAGTAGGGAAGTTTGATTGAGGCGTCCTGGGATTGCGTCGGTTTTGACTCCAAGGCTTGGGACGGCTCATGAGTGGAGGACGTCGTCGGCGGTGACGATAACTCGGACTGTCGAATTTGTAGGAACGATGACTCGATGGTCGACTTCTAGAAGTCGGAAATGTCCTGGTGGTAGATCTGCTGTGGGGGTTATGTACGAATCAAATGTGAGGTCTTTGAGGTCAGTGTACTCGTAGGTTCAGTATCACTGGTGGCCAATGGCTTTTAGTGTGAGGTCGGGCTCGTTAATTTCATCTATTATGTATAGAATGCGTAGAGATGGTAGGGCGAGTGTGATTAGGACGGCGGCTGGTAGGATTGTTCAGACAAGTTCGATTTCTTGTGCATCGACTGTGTTTGATGATAGTTTTTCTGATAGTATAAGGGTTAGGAGGTATAGGACTAGGCTGCAAATGGCTAGGGCGATTATTATGGTGTGGTCGTGGAACCCTATGAGTTCTTCTATGATGGGTGAGGAAGCGTCTTGGAAACCTAATTGTGAGTGGTTGGCCATGTTGGGTTTGAAGTGTACGGGGTTTTCACCTGTAATTTAGCCTTGACAAGGTTATGTAATTGTTTTACTAACACTTCTATGGGAGAAAGAAGCATAAGTGGTCTATATGCGGTTGGCTTGAAACCAACATATGGGGGTTCGACTCCTTCCTTTCTTGGCTTTGTACTTGTACGAAGGCTGGTTCTTCGAAAGTGTGGAATGGGGGTGGGCAGCCGTGGATTCATTCAATGTTTGTGCTTGTTAGTTCTGGTTGGAAGGCTTTGCGTTTGGAGGCAAAGGCTTCTCAGATGATGAAGACTAGTATGATTACGGCTGTGAGGGAGATTAGTGAGCCCACGGAGGAGATGGTATTTCATAGTGTGTAGGCGTCAGGGTAATCTGAGTAACGTCGTGGCATGCCGGCTAGGCCTAGGAAATGTTGTGGGAAGAAGGTTAGATTAACGCCGATGAATATTACTCCGAAGTGGGTTTTTGCTCATGTTTGGTGTAGGGTGTAGCCTGTGAATAGGGGGAATCAGTGTGTGAATCCGGCCAGGATTGCAAATACTGCTCCTATTGAGAGAACGTAATGGAAGTGGGCTACAACGTAGTAAGTGTCGTGCAGTGCAATATCTAGTGAAGAGTTTGCTAGGACAATTCCTGTTAGTCCCCCCACGGTGAACAGGAAGATAAATCCTAGGGCTCATAGTATTGGTGGGTCTCATTTAATTGTACCTCCGTGAAGTGTGGCTAGTCAGCTGAACACTTTAATACCTGTAGGGATGGCGATAATTATAGTGGCGGATGTGAAGTATGCTCGGGTGTCTACGTCTATTCCTACGGTGAACATGTGGTGGGCTCATACGATGAAACCTAGGAATCCAATAGACAGCATGGCTCATACTATTCCCATATATCCGAATGGTTCTTTTTTTCCTGCGTAGTATGCTACTACGTGGGAGATGATTCCGAATCCTGGGAGGATTAGGATGTAGACTTCTGGGTGTCCAAAGAATCAGAAAAGATGTTGGTATAGGACTGGGTCTCCTCCTCCTGCGGGGTCAAAGAAGGTAGTGTTTAGGTTACGGTCGGTCAGTAGCATAGTAATTCCGGCGGCGAGCACTGGGAGGGATAGGAGTAGTAGTACGGCAGTAATTAGGACGGATCAAACGAATAGGGGTGTTTGGTATTGCGATAGAGCAGGAGGTTTTATGTTGATTGCGGTGGTGATAAAGTTGATCGCTCCTAGGATTGATGAGATACCTGCCAGGTGTAGGGAGAAGATAGCCAGGTCTACTGAAGCTCCGGCGTGGGCCAGGTTACCAGCCAGGGGAGGGTAAACGGTTCAACCTGTTCCCACCCCTGCTTCTACTGTAGAGGAGGCTAGTAGTAGGAGGAAGGATGGGGGAAGTAGTCAGAAGCTTATGTTGTTTATTCGTGGGAATGCTATATCTGGGGCTCCAATTATTAGGGGGACTAGTCAGTTTCCAAATCCTCCGATTATAATTGGTATGACTATAAAGAAGATTATTACGAAGGCATGGGCTGTGACCACTACATTGTAGACTTGGTCGTCTCCTAGGAGGGCTCCAGGCTGTCCTAGTTCTGCTCGAATTAGGAGGCTTAGGGCAGTGCCTACTATTCCGGCTCATGCTCCGAAAATCAGGTATAGGGTGCCAATATCTTTGTGGTTAGTAGAAAATAGTCATCGGTTAATGAATGTCATAGGTAAGATGGCTGAGTGTTAAGCGTTAGGCTGTAGTCCTTTTTACAGAGGTTTGATTCCTCTTCTTATCGGCCCTGTAGTGAAGTTCATGATGAGTTGCAAACTCATTGATGTGTACTGATTGTGCACCGGGGTCTGTTAGGCAGAGGCCTGTTGGATTGGGCATATAGCTGTTAACTATAGTATCGTGGGATCGAAGCCCATCTGTCTAGGGGGTTGGGTGAAGGTCCTAGCTTAATTAAAGTGTCTGGGTTGCATTCAGAAGATGCAGGGTAGTGTCCTGCGGACTTTAGCAGAAACTAAGAGGGTTTAACTCTTGTTTAGGGCTTTGAAGGCCCTCGGTTTAAGTGATCCTAAGTTTCTTAAATAAGGGAGGAGATCATGGGCGATATTGGGAGAAGTATAGTGGACGAGGTGATCAGAATGGCGATTGAGACGCTAGTTGGCTTGTTAGTGTGTCACTGCTTCATGTGATTTGTAGTGTGGGGTGGAAGTGTGATTGTTGCGCAGTACGCAAGGCGCAGGTAGAAGTATAGGCTTAGCAGAGAGAGCAGGGAGATGATTGTTGCTGCTGGAGCTATGCCTTGTTTGGTTAGTTCTTGGATAATAAGTCATTTGGGTAGAAAGCCTGTCAGTGGAGGGAGGCCTGCTAGGGATAGAAGTGTGAGTAGCAGTATTGCATTGAGGGAGGGGGTTTTAGTTCATGCGGTTATTAGGGTAGATAGTTTTAGGACTTTTATCGAGTTTAAGGTGAGGAATACGGCCGTAGTTATTAAAGCGTATAGGTAGAAGCTTAGGAGAGTAAGTTTAGGGTCGAAGGAGATGATAATAGCCATTCAGCCTAGGTGGGAGATAGAGGAGAAGGCCAGGATTTTTCGGATTTGTGTTTGGTTTAATCCTATTCAGCCTCCTAGGGCTGCTGAGAGAAGGGCTAAAACTGTTAGTAGGGTTGGGTTTAGGGATGGGGAGGTTATGAATAGTAGTGTGATTGGTGGGAATTTCATGACTGTGGACAGGAGGAGCCCGGTGGTGAGAGGGGCGCCTTGGAGTACTTCGGGGAATCAGAAGTGGAATGGGACTAGTCCTAGTTTTATTGCAATGGCGGAAGTAAGGATGAGGCATGCTACTGGGTGGGTTATCTGGGTGATGTCTCATTGTCCAGTATGTCATGCGTTGGTTATGCTTGAGAATAGGATTAGGGCGGAGGCGGCTGCTTGAACCAGGAAGTACTTAGTTGCAGCTTCGATGGCGCGGGGGTGGTGGGATTTTGAAATTAGGGGAAGGATAGCGAGTGTGTTAATTTCTAGCCCTGTTCAGGCTATAACTCAGTGGTTGCTTGAGATTGTGATAGTTGTTCCTAATAGTAGGCTGATGGTGAAAATTAGTTTTGCTTGGGGGGTCACTAGCAGAGGAAGGGGTTAAACCATCATTTTCGGGGTATGGGCCCGATAGCTTGCTTAGCTGACTTTGCTAGGAAATAATATAAAGGAAGTATGAAGGGTTTTGATCCCTTTAGTACAGGTTCAAGTCCTGTTTTTCTAGGGAGTATAGGAAATGAGAGGATTGGTGCACCTCCATGTTCACTTTATCATAGTGACCCTTTAAGCGTTCAGGCACATTTCCTTGGGTGTCCTTAGGTATGGGGGTAGGCCTGCATAGCAGATTGGCATGCTGACATGCCATAGGCATAGGGCGAGAGTAAGCGGTAGGAAGTTTTTTCATAGTAGGTGCATCAGCTGGTCATATCGGAATCGGGGGTATGAAGCTCGGATTCATAGGAATCCTGCAGACAGTAGGAGGACTTTTGTGGCTAGTACGATCGGGAATAGCTCTTGGGGCGGATTTATGAGGCTTGGGTTGAAGAATATGATAGCAGTTAGGGTGTTTATGAGCATAATGTTAGCGTATTCGGCTAGGAAGAATAGTGCGAAAGGCCCTGCCGCATATTCTACGTTGAAGCCTGAGACTAGTTCTGATTCCCCCTCTGTTAGGTCGAATGGGGCGCGGTTTGTCTCTGCGAGGGTGGAGACGTATCATATTATGGCGAGGGGCCAGCAGGGGAAGATAAGGTATAGGGGCTCTTGGGTGACTGCCAGGGTGCTTAGAGTGTAGTTTCCGCTTAGTACGACAATGGATAGTAGGATAATTGCTAGGGTTACTTCGTAAGAAATGGTTTGGGCTGCTGCTCGTAGTGCCCCGATTAGGGCGTATTTGGAGTTTGAGGCTCATCCTGACCATAGGATGGAGTAAACCGCTAGGCTGGATATGGTCAGGATAAAGAGTAGGCCCAGGTTGAGGTCTGCTAGGGCGAATGGGAGGGGGAGCGGGATTCAGATTGAAATTGCAAGGAGAAGAGCTAACACTGGAGTTATGAGGAATAGGATTGGAGAGGATGTAGATGGGCGGATTGGCTCTTTAATAAAGAGTTTTACTCCATCTGCTAGTGGTTGCAGCAGGCCGAAGGGTCCGACGACATTTGGTCCTTTGCGGCCTTGCATGTAACTTAGGATTTTGCGTTCTACTAAGGTGAGGAAGGCTACTGCGATTAGGATGGGAATGATATAGGAGAGTGTTATGATTAGGTTGATTAGGAAGGGGTAGTTGGTCATTTGGGGAAAGAAAAGCTAGGGAGAGGATTTGAACCTCTGATTTAAAGGACTTAAGCCTTTTGCATTTACCGAGCTCTGCCACGCTAGCTAGTCCTTTTCTAGGATGTGGTGGGATGTGATAGCCTTTTGTAATTTAGTTGATTTCATTACTTAAGGCGAGGGCTTGCTTGTGGTATTGGCCCCGCTTTTCCTATCCTTTCGTACTGGGAAGAGCTCATCATAGATAGAAACCGACCTGGATTGCTCCGGTCTGAACTCAGATCACGTAGGACTGTTAATCGTTGAACAAACGAACCCTTAGTAGCGGCTGCACCACTAGGATGTCCTGATCCAACATCGAGGTCGTAAACCTCCCCGTCGATATGGACTCTTGGAGGAGATTGCGCTGTTATCCCTGGGGTAGCTTGGTCCATTGATCAATTATATTGGGTCTGGTTGCTATTAGCACGTTGAGAGGTTGCTCTTAGTCTGGAGTTGTGGTCCCATGTTTGGAGGATTTGTTTTTCTCCAAGGTCGCCCCAACCGAAAAATGCGTACCAGCGGTTTGAGGATAAGTGAGCCCAGTGGGGGTGGAAGTATTTTGGGGTGGTCGCTATTTTGAAGTTCCACAGGGTCTTCTCGTCTTATGGTTTTATCCCTGCTTTTGTACAGGGAGATCAATTTCACCGATCGCCTGTAAGAGACAGTTAAGACCTCGTTTAGCCATTCATACAAGCCCCGATTTACGGGGCAATTGATTGCGCTACCTTTGCACGGTTAGGATACCGCGGCCGTTTAACATCGGGTCACCGGGCAGGCATCACCTTCAATACTTGTTTATTGGTTTGCTGAAGGCTATGTTTTTGGTAAACAGTCGGGCCTTGGGTTTGCCTAGTTCCTTTTACAGGTTTTAATCTTTCTTAATGGACGCTCCTCTGTCGGGTTAACAATATGTTTAATACTCTTCTTGTTGGATTGGTCGTATATTGGGGATTTGTTAATAATGTATGGATGTAAGCTTGCGTCGAAGAGGGAGGACCCTGGTTACTCATTCTAGCATTAATTCTCCTATTGTAATATAGGTTAGCCTGTTAATGATGAGGGAGTCACATGGTTTTCATATTTTTTAGTTCTGGAGCTTTAACGCACTCTTTGTTGATGGCTGCTTCAGGGCCCACAAGTACTGTCAGATTAAGGTTGTTTATCCGCTCGTGGAGATTGTGTTCTTTTTTAAAGGAGCTGTCCCCCCTTTAAATAGCCCTTAATTCGCTTCATTAGGGTTCTTGTTTTCCTTGGAGAAGAATTAAGAGTGAACTTAGATTCGTTTCACAGGCAACCAGCTATCACCCAGCTCGGTTGGCTTTTCACCTCTACTAGCAAGTCGTCCCACTCTTTTGCAACAGAGACGGGTTCGCTCAACTGATAGCTGCTCGCAAGTAGCTCGCTTGGGTTTCGGGGTGGCAAACTTCAATTCATTTTGCTTGGTTTTTCTTGCTAGACCATGATGCAAAAGGTACAAGGGTTGATCTTTGCTGTTCTTAGCTTGGCTTTTTCATTGCTATTTCATCTTTCCCTTACGGTACGTGCTCTCTATCGCGCCATTGGTGTCTTTTCTATCGCCTATACTTAGACTAGTAAATGCTTTAGTTTAATATAAGTAGTAGCTTTGTTATTCCAGGTCAATGTATTTTGGGCTAGAATTTGGCATCAAGACGACCTGGTGTGGTCAGGTATCTTTCAGGCGTAAGCTGAATGCTTTTATTAAAGCTACGTCTTGGTAGCCTAAGTGCACCTTCCGGTACACTTACCTTGTTACGACTTACCTCCTCTTTGGCTGGATGGCTTATTAGTGTATGGGGTGGGGGGTCGCTTGAGAGGAGGGTGACGGGCGGTATGTACGTGTCCCAGAGCCGGCTTAAAGAGGGCTCGATTGTCTCTCTTTACTGCTAAATCCGCCTTCCAGGGACAGTTTCATATCCCTTTGCCGTTATGTTCTATCTTAGAAAATGTAGCCCATTACTGCCACCTCATAGGCTATACCTTGACCTGTCTTATTAGCGTGGTGGGGCTATTGCGTCCACTGTTGGGCCTTCAGGCTGGGTGGGCTGGCGACGGCGGTATATAGGCTGATTTCGTGCAAGGGGTGGTCAGGTATATCGTGGATCATCGATTATAGAACAGGCTCCTCTAGGTGGGTTTGGGACACCGCCAAGTCCTTAGAGTTTTAAGCGTTTGTGCTCGTAGTTCTCGGGCGGATGCTCAAGTAGGTCGGGCATCAAGATTTAGGGCCAGGCATAGTGGGGTATCTAATCCCAGTTTGGGCCCTGGCTTTCGTGGATTTCAATTAATCGTTAGTCTAAGATCTTCTTTGAAGGCGGCCTTATGAGCATCTTGGGCTTATGACAGCTCAGTTGCTTTTTAATCTTAGTTACTTGGATAACATGTGACCACTCTTTACGCCGTTATAAAGTTGATTTGGGTCTCCTGTATGACCGCGGTGGCTGGCACAGGATTTACCAACCCTAAATTGCTATGACTAAGTCAAGTTTACACTCATTGCTTAATATTAACTACTGCTGAGGACCCGTGGGGGCGTGGCAATTGCAAGGCGTCTTGGGCTACAGTAAAGGTGTGCCTGATACCCGCTCCTATCGACCTATGTTAGGGTGCCCAGGGCATCTACACTGGCGCGCGGATACTTGCATGTATATGTCTAGCAAAAACCAACAGTAAGGTTAGGACTAAGTCTTTTGTCCTTGGGTGCATATGGCAGCCGTCTTGACATCTTCAGTGTCATGCTTTTTGTAAGCTACAGGGAC